GATTGAAAAAAAATATATATATATATATATATGGTATTCTTCGCAACCTACACGCTAATATGCTAGTATATTATTAGCGATGGAATACACAGTATAAACAAGTGAAAGGCTTTTCATTATTTATTATTATTTTTGCCCATACATAATTGCATCGATCAACAAGAAATTGAGTATTTTTATCAACTTAATGTTTCGAAATACATGGCTCTAGAAATTCATTTCGGACAATTGAACCTTTTCAAACTGTTTCTTTTTAAGAACCAAAAAGATTTGTGCCAGAATAACAGATGCCAAGAATAAAAAAAGACCTTGGACACGTGATGGGTCTTGAAGTACTATTTCTGCATCTCCCTGACCAAATCCACCCACATTGGGATTACTCGTTAATGGTTGATCAAGCTTGATGGATTCACCCTCTGAAACAAGAAGTTCTGGTCCCGGAGGTATAATATCAACGACTGAGTGTCCATCCGATGCATCCGCTATGGTTATTTCATACCCCCCTTTTTCTTTACGTACTATTTTGCTTACCGTACCTGATGCTGTAGCATTATAGACTGTATTGTTACTCTTGCTCCCGTCGGGATAAATCTGACCCCTTCCCCTATTCCCGCCCACGTATATAGGATATTTTAAGAAGTAAACCTCTTTCTTAGTAACGGGGTCCGGAGACAAAATAGGAAAGGTGATTTCACTATATTTCTGACCAGGAACAGGACCTATCACAAGAATATTTTTTTTAGTAGGGCGATAACTCTGAAAAGAAAGATTGCCCATCTTTTCTTTCATTTCCGGAGAAATACGATCGGGGGGGGCTAATTCGAATCCCTCAGGTAAAATAAGAACTGCCCCTACATTCAAAGACCCCCTTTTACCATTAGAAAGAACTTGTTTCAGTTGGATGTCATAAGGAATTCTAACAACTGCTTCAAATACAGTATCAGGAAGTACCGCTTGTGGAACCTCAATATCCACGGGCTTATTAGCTAAATGACAATTGGCGCATACAATACGCCCAGTTGCTTCTCGTGGATTTTCATAACTCTGTTGTGCAAAAATGGGATATGCGTGTGAAATAGATGTCCGAGTTATTACATATATAAATATAATGATCGATACGGAAATGGATCGAGTCATCTGCTCCTTTATCCAAGAAAAGATATTTCTATTTTGCATGGTCCAATCATTGATCCCGAAAATTTCTACAATAAATTGGGTAGGTTGCTAGTAGAGTTTCCTATCCACGATTCTGCTATTTTACTGGAATCCAGGAGGAATTCCTGGATTGGTATAAATATAAAGAATGAGTAAGATTTTTAATGATTTGTTTATGTACGAAGTAAAAAACATTATGAGTAGATTCATATCAGTGGATCATTCTTTAGTCATTCATTGAATGATAAATCACTACAAGTGACGGAGATACACGATTTAAATAACGGAAGATCCAATATTTTAAAATTGTATCTAGAATGACTGGAAAGGTGGAAACAAGGCCAGATATAATTTGATTATTATGAGAAAATCCAAAATCCTTGTAGACAGAACCAATCATTAGTTCCCAACCGTGAGGCGAGTGGAATCCAATACATAAATCAGTTAATAAAAGAATAGAAAAAGCTTTTATTGTGTCGCTTAAGTTATAGAGAAATTCCCGAACCCAAGAATTAATAATAACAAGTTCTTTATTACCCAGAATAGAATAACCACTTAGAATAGCGAAACTTATTATATTTGTCGAAAAGTGTAAAATGGTATGGATATGACCTTCATTGTACATCTTGACCAATTGTATCGTTTCTTTGTGTATTCCTATACGAAGCTTTTGTATATGTGTATCCGGGTACTCCTTTATCATTTCGTCCAAAATGAAGAGTTCTTCTAATTCTATGAATTTTTCTAGAACGTTCTTTTCGTGAATATCATTCAAAAAAACTTCAGATTGCCCAGCATTCCACCAATTAGTAACCAAAGATTCCATACTTTTATTAAATGAGAGAGAAATCCACCAGGGCAAAAAGATTATAGATGTAAGATATAGAAGGGGTTTTAGCGCTTTCTTTTTTAGCATTTTAAATCTGTGAATTGTTAATGAAACCACCGGATTCCTTGACTCTATCCAATCTTTATGATTATCAAAAAGGAAAAGAAAGGATAAAAAGAAAGAAACATCAATTGACAAAACAAATAAAGAATTCAATTAAATTACACGATATGATACATCTATAGCTAACATATCAATTCAAAATGGACCAAAAAAGATGAATTCTAGAGTCTGCACTGTTCGGATATATGTGATGAATCCATACTTAGTATACTTGTTACTAGTATGAAAAATGGGGTTGATTTTCATATGCATAAAAAACTTGTTTTGGTGGACAAAAACCACTTTTTTATGTTTTCTGGTTGTTCCATACGCGTCTGCTTTTCCTCGAATGAGCACTCTGAAAAAACGTAAGTTAAATTGTTATATAACAACAAATATAATTCATGAGGTCTTTACTCAATGCTGCGAAAGCATTCATTCTTCAATTTATTTCAAAATACTTCAATTGGTACGCGCAAAAAGTAGGCCAATTCCGCAGCCTTTTGTTCAATTTCTCGTGGAGTCAAATTCTCATCAGTACGAGTCAAGGGAACGGAACCCTGGCCTCTGATTTCCATATAAAGTACACGCCGAGGATAAATACCTTCTTTAACCTCTATTCTAATCGACTGAATATCTCTCATAAGGAATCGAAGGAAGATGCGACGATTTCTTCCAGGGAATCCCCAACGAAAAATACACACTATTCCTTTTTTTCTATCGAATCTATCATAACCACTGCCTACATTCCACGAAATTGTGCACCACAAATAGGAGCTGATGAACAGACCTGCGATCCCATAGAAAGACATCACGATCCCTTGTGGAAAAAAAAGGATTTGCTGAGAAGGAAATAAGGATATCAGATTCCTACCAAGGTAACTAGAAGTTCCAACCAATAAGAATCCTAGTGAACCTAAAAAAAGGATACAGGCCCAACAGAAATTACTTGTTTTTCGAGACCCCGGTATAAGTTCTATCCATATACGTTCTGATCGCCAGTTCATACTAGATCCAGTTGTTTCAGTTTATTGGAATTGAGAGAATAACCCAAATGAATTTGACTTTATTTTTTTGTTCCCGAAGTAACTCTCATCAACTAGCACTATTATTATGATGTGAACCCTTAGGAGTAATTCATCGAATCAGTTAGATATAAAAAAATATCCCCTTCATATGATCCTACTATGGATATCTACATACATATAGATGATACTTTGACTTTCCATTTCATACATCTGCTGACCCCATTTTCAAATAGATATAATGCATTTATCCATATATCATGTTTACACGTGCATAACAGCTCTTTCATTTGTGTTCGGAAGAAGACACACGTTGTACCCTATTCCACTAAACAAATAGATAATCGGTATTATGATCCAAGTCCGAGTCTTAAAAAAAAATGAGATTAGATCCCATCGAATCTAGACAATCTTGTTTTTTTGAACATGAAGAGATAGAGAAGCCATTGCAATTGCCGGAAATACTAGACCCACTAAAGGCACAAAAAAAGAGGGTAAGTTGAAAGTTGTCATAGAATGGATACCTCGATTTAATATTTGTACCTGTTATAAAGATATCTTATGATAAGTATATCTATTATCAGTATATAATAATAGGTATAGGTACAAGAAATGTAGAACTAAATAAGTGTACCTATTCACCTTTATATATATGTTTATTATTTACTTTAGATTTATTTATATTTATTTATATATATTTATTATTATTGTATTGTTTTCTTATACTATACTTATCTTCTAATAAAGATTGTTTTCTTATACTATACTTATCTTCTAATAAAGAAAAGACAAAAAAAGTTTCTTACTAATTATCAAATCTAACAAATCCGATCCAACAGGGATTCCTAGCAAAAAATGGAAATTATCAGGGAATATAGAAAAATAAATGCAAGATTCCTATTCTCTATTTTCTAAATATATTGAATTATTCAATATATTTAGAATATGTAACGTAATTAAGGGAACGTTCATTTTTTATTTTAATAATTTGATAATTAATTCCTTTATCCTGTTTGTTGGTAGAGTCTTCCTGATTACTAATCATGAATATAGGTAGAAATAAAATGGATCGGGAGGAAATAAGAAAAAGTGATTATCAACAACCTTTTTTCCTTTATTAGATCTTATGACCTTAAGTAAAACTCCATGCTTATTATTTTTGTAAATTTCTATAAACTAAATACTTGTGCACCTCAAAAAATATAAATAACTGAATTAAATGATCTACTTGATTGGATTTTTATTCAAGGGAAAGAAACCGTGAAGCTGAAATAACTCACTTAGAACACCTTTTAAAGGATTACGTGGTACGATTGGGTCGAATAAGCCCTTATGGAATAAATACTCAGCTTCTTGTGAACCGTCAGGGACTGTCTTATTCAATGTTTGTTCAATTACTCTTTTACCCGCAAATGCAATGTAGGCATTAGGTTCGGCAATAATGATATCTCCTAACATACCAAAACTGGCGGTCACTCCACCGGTTGTAGGAGATGTAAGGATTGATACGTAGAATAACTTTTTATTTGATTGATAATTATATAAAGCTGAAGATATTTTAGCCATTTGCATCAAGCTCAAACTTCCTTCTTGCATGCGCGCTCCTCCGGAAGCACACACTATAATAAGAGGTAGAGATCTATTAGTAGCATATTCGATCAAACGGGTGATTTTCTCGCCTACTACGGATCCCATACTGCCCCCCATAAACTGAAAATCCATAATCCCAATTGCTATGGAAATACCATTTAGTTGACCTATGCCTGTTTGAACAGCCTCGGTTAACCCTGTCTTTTTTTGATAAGAATCAATACGATCTTTATAAGGTTCCTCCTCCGAATGAAATTCAATGGGGTCCACGGAAACCATGTCCTCATCCATAGCACCCC